AAACTGTTTTCACCTTCAATCATAAATGAAACTTCCATAGAAAATTTCAGAGAGACAATTTGGATAAATAAGATTTATAGTCTCCTTTTTACTGATACTGATTACAAAAAATTTGAACAAAAAATAGATACATTTGATAAAAGACCCTTATCAACAGAAAGTGGTCATTTCTTAACTTTAATCAGTGATTTTGATCCTCGAGCAAATTTCAATTTGAAAGGACTTTCTTTAGTTTCAAAAGAAAAACAAAGAAGAATTGATTTCGAAAATGGAACAAAATTTTTAAAATTTTTATTCAATGCAATTATAACCAATCCTAATGATCAAAAAATCCAAAAAAAATCTATTGGAATAAAAGAAATTAGTAAAAAAATACCTCGATGGTCATACAAATTAATCAACGATTTGGAACAACAGGAAAGAGAAAATCAAGAAGACGTGCCGGTGGAACATCAGATTCGTTTAAGAAAAGCCAGACGTGTAGTGATTTTTACTAATAACCAACAGAATATCGATCCTAATACCAAGGATACTAATAATCCTGATCAAATAGACGAAGTGGCTTTGATACGTTATTCACAACAATCTGATTTTCGTCGAGACATAATCAAAGGTTCTATGCGCGATCAAAGGCGTAAAACAGTGATTTTTGAACTGTTTCAAGCAAATGCCCATTCTCTGCTTTTTTTGGACAGAATCAATCCCCCCTCCTTTTTTTCTTTTGATATCTCCAGACTGATTAAACTCATTTTTAGAAATTGGATGGGGAAAAATACAGAATTACAAATTTTAGATGATATCGAAGAAGACATAAAAGAAGTGGAGAAAAAAGAGAAGGACAAAAAAGAAGAGAACAAAAGAAAAGAAAAAGCGCGGATAGAAATAGCAGAAACCTGGGATACCATCCCATTTGCTCAAGTAATAAGAGGTTCTATGTTAGTAACTCAATCCATTTTTAGAAAATATATTCTATTACCTTCGTTGATAATAGCTAAAAATATTGGACGTCTGTTATTATTACAATTTCCTGAGTGGTCTGAGGATTTTAAAGAATGGAATAGCGAAATGCATGTTAAATGCACCTATAATGGTGTTCAATTATCAGAAACAGAATTTCCGAAAAATTGGTTAATAGATGGTATTCAGATAAAGATCTTATTTCCTTTCTGTCTAAAACCTTGGCACAAATCTAAATTACGATCCTCTCATAGAGATCTAATGAAAAAGAAAGAAAAAGGACAAAAAGATTATTTTTGTTTTTTAACAGTTTGGGGAATGGAAGCTAACCTTCCTTTTGGTTCTCCCCGAAAACGTCTTTCTTTTTTTGAACCCATTTTAAAGAAACTCGAAAAAAAAATTGGAAAATTGAAAAATAAAAATTTGATCATTCTAATATTTTTAAAACAAAGAAAAAAATTATTTATAAGAGTTTCAAACGAAACAAAAAAATGGATTATCAAAAGCGTTCTATTTATAACAAAAATGAAAAAAGAACTTTCAAAAGTCAATCAAATTCTATTATTTAGATTGAGAGAAGTAGATGAATCGAGGAAAACTACCAAAGAAAAAGATTCTATAATTAATAATAAAATAATTCATGAATCATTTAGTTCAATTCAATCTACGAATTGGACAAATTATTCCCTAACAGAAAAAAAAATGAAAGATCTAATTGATAGAACAAGCACAATCAAAAATCAAATAGAAAGAATTACAAAAGAAAAAAAAAAAACAACTCCAGGAATAAATATTAGTGCTAATAATAGAAGTTCTAATGTTAAAAAATTAGAATCACAAAAAAATATTTGGCAAATTTTTAAAAGAAGAACTGTTCGATTAATCCGTAAATTACATTATTTTTTCAAATTTTTCATTGAAAAAATATACAGAGATATCTTTCTATCTATTATTAATATTCCCAGAACCAATACACAACTTTTCCTTGAATCAACAAAAAAAATTATTGATAAATCTATTTATAATAATGAAACAAGTCATGAAAGAATTGAGAAAACAAATCAAAAGAAAATTTACTTTATTTCCAATATAAAAAAGTCACTTTATAATATTACTAATAATAAGAAAACACAGATTGTTTATGACTTATCCTCCTTGTCACAAGCATATGTATTTTACAAATTATCACAAATACAAGTTATTAACTTGTATAAATTTAAATCTGTTCTTCAATATTACGGAACATCTTCTTTTCTTAAAACTGGAATAAAGTATTATTTTGGAACACAAGACATATTTCATTCCGAATTAAATCATAAGAAACTTAGGAATTCTGGAATGAATCAATGGAAAAATTGGTTAAGAGGTCATTATCAATACAATTTATCTCAGATTAGATGGTCTAGATTAATACCACCAAAATGGAAAAATAGAGTCAAACAACGTCGTACGGCTCAAAATAATAAGGATTTAAACAAATGTGATTCATATGAAAAAGCCCAATTAATGCATTACACCAAACAAACTGATTATGGAGTCTATT